AGCAGGATGCCTGAATAAAGGATTACTTTGATGTAGTAAAACAAGTGTAAAATCACTCATGCTAAATCAATTGTAGAATTCAGAATTAAACTGAAACTAAGGAAATCAAAATTCCTCATGCATCAATACATTAAACTACAAAAAGATAAGCTAAACCTAAGCTAATGGGTTCATACCCCACAGATGAATAAATTCTCTTTTTAATTAAAATAAATTCATCAAATATTATATTCATAATAGTTTTGACAATAAGAGTAATTATATCAATATCCTCAAATAACTTCATAACAACGTGAATTTCAATAGAAATTAACTTAATTACATTTATACCAATAATAAAAAAAAGAAATAAAATAAATGAACAATCAATAAAATATCTCATTATTCAAAGAGTGGCATCATCAATCATAATGGCATCAATAATTATTAATTCAATCATTAATCACCCCATTAATGAAAGAATCATAATAATAAGAGGTGTCTTAACAAAAGTAGGAATAATACCATTCCATCTTTGGTTGCCAATAACAATACAAATAATAAGATGAAAAATATGTATGATAATAATAACACTACAAAAAATCATCCCAACAATAATAACAACACAAATAACAAACATTAAAATAATGATCATACCAATAATGATATCAATAATAATAGGCCCAATTGTAGGTATAAAACAAACGTCAATAAAAAAGTTAATAGCATATTCATCAATTACGAATTCACCCATCATAATTGTTTCCCTACATACATCAAAACAACAATTCATTATATTTTTTACAATATACTCAATAATTAACATTATAATAATAAAGTTAATAGAAAGAAACAATATCTTATTCCTAAATCAAATAAATAGACAAACTAGAATAACTAAAATATCAATAATAATCTCGGCATTCTCGATAAGAGGTATACCACCCACTACTGGATTTTTAATTAAATGAATAATTATAAAATCCTCAATAGAAATATCGATTATTATCCCCATAATAATAATTAGTTCATCAGTAATATCGACATTCATATACCTAAATATATTTCTACCATCAATAACAAAGTCCACAGAAAGTAAAATAAAATACAAAAATAAGAAAATAAAAAAAGAATCAATCATAGTAATAACAATAAATACAATAGGTATCCCAATAATAATACTAACAAACCTGAATTAAAGTGCTACCAAACAAAAAACTTAAATCCAATGAAGGATTTAAGTTAAAGAAACTATTAACCTTCAAAGTTAAAATTGCTCTAATCACAATAAGTAAGCCTTAGCAAACTGCACCTTTATACTTGCAATATAAAATCATAAATAAATTGAATATAAGACATAATGAGAGGTAATAAAACCTTGAATAAATTTACAATTTACCGCCTAAATCAGCCACCTCATTGAATGGAATGAAGAAGTGGATTTTTTCAACAAATCACAAAGACATTGGAACTCTGTATTTTATATTTGGACTATGAGCTAGAATAATTGGAACAATAAGAAGAATCATCATTCGAATAGAACTTATTCAGCCAGGATCAATAATCAAAAATGACCAGATCTATAATACAATCGTCACATCACATGCATTTATCATGATCTTCTTTATAGTAATACCAATTATAATTGGTGGATTCGGAAACTGATTAGTTCCAATAATAATTGGAGCACCCGATATAGCATTCCCACGAATAAATAATATAAGATTTTGAATACTACCACCATCAATTATCCTATTGATTTCAAGATCAATTGTAAGAACAGGCTCAGGAACGGGATGAACCGTTTACCCACCTCTGTCATCTCAAATTGCCCATTCAGGACCCTCTGTAGACTTAACTATCTTTTCACTTCACATTGCAGGAGTAAGATCCATTATAGGAGCAATTAACTTCATCTCAACAACAATAAATATACGACCTAAAGGAATAACAATAGAAAAAATACCATTATTCTGCTGATCAGTATTAATTACAGCACTACTACTTTTGATATCACTACCTGTACTTGCAGGGGCAATTACAATATTATTAACTGATCGAAACTTTAACACATCGTTCTTTGACCCAACAGGAGGAGGTGACCCAATTCTCTACCAACACCTCTTCTGATTTTTTGGTCATCCAGAAGTATATATCTTAATCCTACCAGGATTTGGATTAATTTCACATATCATCACCAACGAAAGAGGAAAAATTATAACATTTGGACACCTAGGAATAATTTATGCAATAATCGCAATTGGAGTACTAGGATTTATTGTATGAGCACATCACATATTCACAGTAGGAATGGACATTGATACACGAGCATATTTTACTTCAGCTACTATAATTATTGCTGTACCAACCGGTATTAAGATCTTCAGATGAATTGCAACAATACAAGGAATAACAAAAAAAAAATCACCTCAAATAATCTGATCTATAGGATTTGTATTCCTATTTACAGTAGGAGGATTAACAGGAGTCATTCTAGCAAATTCATCAATTGATATTGTTCTACACGATACATATTATGTAGTAGCCCATTTCCACTACGTCCTATCCATAGGTGCAGTATTTGCAATCATAGCAAGAATCATTCACTGATTTCCACTAATAACAGGAATAACAATAAATAAAAAATGACTAAAAATTCAATTCTCGATTATATTTATTGGAGTAAATCTGACATTCTTCCCTCAACACTTTTTAGGACTAGCAGGTATACCACGACGATATTCTGACTATCCCGATAATTACATAACATGAAATATAATTTCATCAACAGGATCTATAATTTCAATAATTAGAATTATAATATTTATATTTATTATATGAGAGGCATTTTCATTTAAACGAATAATAGTATTTAAAAATAATAAATCATCATCAATAGAATGAATATCTATTTCACCCCCGCCTGAACACTCATTTAATGAACTACCAATAACTACCGAATTCTAAGAGTGGCAGAAAATTGCCATGAACTTAAAATTCATTCATAAACAAAATTAATTTCCTTAGAAATAGCAACCTGAATAAAAATAAATAGAATGAATAGTGCAAGACCTACAATAGAACAACTAATTAATTTCCATGACCACACCATAATAATCTTATCATCAATTACAACAGCGGTTGCTATTATCATAGCAATAATACTAAAAAACAAAATATCAAATAATATATTGACAGAAAGACAAATAATAGAAGCAATTTGAACAACAGCACCAGCAATTGTATTAGTATTTATCGCAATCCCATCAATTAAAATCTTATATATAATAGAAGAAATCATTAATCCTTCAATCACCATTAAAACAATTGGTCATCAATGATACTGATCTTATGAATACTCAGACTCCAAAAAATTGGAATTTGAATCATATATAAAAACCCCAGAACAAAAAAAGTCATTTCGACTTATTGAAGTTGACAACCGAATAGTAGTACCTTTTTCTACACAAATACGAATCATCGTATCATCATCAGATGTTATTCACTCATGAACCATTCCATCGATAGGAGTAAAAATAGATGCAGTCCCCGGACGATTAAATCAAATTAGATTATACGTTAACAAGCCAGGATTATTCTTCGGTCAATGCTCAGAAATTTGTGGTATAAATCACAGATTTATACCCATTGCTATAGAAAGAATTAACATAAAATCTTTCATCAAATGAATAAATAAAAAATAAACCATTAAGTGACTGAAATGAAAGTAATGGTCTCTTAAACCAATAAATAGTAAATATCGAATACTCTTAATGATAAGAAGCTAGTTTAAATAAAACATTTAATTGTCAAATAAAAAATACATAAAATGTGCATCTTGATTCCACAAATATCACCAATAATATGAAACCCATTAATAATAATTACATCAATAATAATCATAATAATTATAGTAAATATATTCTACATAACAGAAATAAAACCAACAAGTAAAAAATCACTAAAAGGGAAAAAAATAATAAACTGAAAATGATAACAAGATTATTCTCAACTTTTGATCCAACAACAAGAATAATACAAATAAACTGACTAATCATAATTACACCAATAATTATCCTACCAAAATGATTCTGAATTAAAAAATCACGATGAAATAAAATAATAAAATTAGTAGAAAAAAAACTCACAAGAGAATTTAAAACAATAACTCACCATAAAGAAATAATAATTATATCAACATCAGTATTTATTTTCATTATAATAATAAACATTATAGGACTATTCCCTTATATTTACACAGCAACAAGCCACCTATCAATTTCACTATCTATTGCATTACCAATATGATTAATAATAAATATCTACGGATGAACAAGGTTTACAAACAATATATTCAAACACATACTACCAAAGGGTACTCCCTTAATAATTTCACCCATAATAATCATAATTGAAACCATTGGAAACTTAATCCGACCAATTTCTCTATCAGTTCGATTAACTGCAAACATAATTGCAGGACATCTACTAATAACACTTTTAGGAAACACCGCATCAACAGAAAAAATATTAATTACATTACCAATACAAATAATACTAATAGCATTTGAATCATCCATTTCAATTATTCAAGCATACGTTCTATCAACACTACTAACATTATATTCTAGAGAAATTCCATATGAAAAAAAATCACCCATTCCACATAGTAACAAAAAGACCATGACCAGTTCTGGCATCAATAAACATTATAACAATAATAGTAGGAACTACTAGATGAATACAAAACAAAGAAACTAAATTAATAATAATAGGTACAATCCTATTAATTATAACAACAGGATTATGATGACGAGATGTCACCCGAGAATCAACCTTTCAAGGAAATCACACAATGAAAGTCAAATCACTAATAAAAATAGGTATAATTATATTCATTATATCAGAAGTAATATTTTTCATTTCACTGTTCTGAATATTTTTCCACTCAAGCTTATCTCCATCAATTGAAATTGGCATAAACTGACCTCCTAAATCAATTAAAACATTCAACCCAATAGAAGTCCCACTACTAAACACAATTATCCTAATCTCATCAGGAGTAACAGTGACATGAGCTCATCAAGCAATCTTAGCAAATAAACTAAAAATTTCTAACAAATCACTAATACTAACAGTAATATTAGGAATTTACTTTACTATACTACAAAAATGAGAATATAATCAATCTCAATTTACAATTTCAGACTCAATTTATGGATCCTCATTTTTCCTAACCACAGGATTTCACGGAATACACGTAATTATCGGAACAGTATTCATTGCAGTCATAATAATACGATGTATAAACCTACACTTCTCAAGAGAAAATCACTTTGGACTAGAAGCTGCTATCTGATACTGACACTTTGTAGACGTAGTATGACTATTCCTTTATCTATCAATCTACTGATGAGGAAAATAAAAAATAAAGCTCTTTTAGTACAAAAAGTATAATTGGCCTCCAACCAATAGATTAAAATTTTAAAAGAGCAATAAAAATCCTAATAACAATAGTAACATTAATAGCTATCTTAATAATAATACTAATTATTACAATAATAATCTCAAAAAAATCTAAATTTAGACGAGAAAAAAACTCACCATTCGAATGCGGATTTTCAAAAATATCATCATCACGAAAATCATTCTCAACACACTTCTTCCTAATTGCAACAATCTTCCTAATTTTTGACATTGAAATTTCACTAATTATACCTATATTCTCTACAAAAATAGTAGAAATAAATGAATGAATATTATCATCAGCAATCACAATTATTATTTTAATATTAGGACTAATCCACGAATGAATATCAGGAATACTAGAATGAAGAAAATAAAAGAAAAAAGAAAGGAGGTTAGAGGGGGGGGGGGGAGTAGTTAACTATAACATTTACCTTGCAAGTAAAAAGTATTGAAACAATCAATCTCCCTTAAAATCGAGTAAAGAAGTAAAATTACATTTAATTTCGACCTAAAATTAAGGAATAATCCTCATACTCTAATTAACTGAAGCTAAATAGAAGCTTCTCACTGTTAATGAGAAAATTGAAATAAAATCCAGTTAAAAGAATAATTTATAAAGGAGCCGCTAACTACCTTTTAAGTGTAAAACACTTTATTCTTAAAAATATTTATATAGTTTAAAAAAAACAATGCATTTTCAATGCATAGATAAAAAATTTTGTAAATGTTTAGAGAAAAATTCATAACAACGTTTTCAACGCTAAGCTTTAATAATTAAGCTATCTAAACAGAAAAAAAAAAAAAAAAAAAAAATAAAGCCTAAGAATATTCAAAGTCAACTTATCAAAAAATAAACTTAATCAATTTAATAAACCTAACAACCCACCTGAAACAAAATACTCAAATCAACCGACATCCATGAACCCATAGAAATTATAACAATAAGAAAAAAACCGACCCAAAAAAAATCTTGAAGAAAAATAACTCAAAAATCATATAGAACTAAAAAAATAAAAGAAAAATAAACACAAATAAAAATAAAGACCTGACAAAATATTAAAAAAAACAAAAAAATACAAAAAAAAAAAAAATAAAGGTAAAATCCTAAATTCAAAAGATAAAATAAAAAAATAATCATCCTCAAATAACCAAAATAAAAAAGAACCACCAAACACACAAAAGAAATACAAGAAAAAAAGAGAAAAATTCATATACATTCTGTAAAAAAAACTAACATAAGGAAAAAAAAAAGAACTAGAAAAAAACAAATAATAAATCAAACGAAATCTATAAATATAAGTTAAACCAATACAAAAAAAAAAAAAAAAAAAAAAAAAAAAGTTGAATCTATAAACAAAACTTAATTCTAAAACAAAATCCCTAGAATAAAATCCAGAAAAAAATGGAAATCCACATAAACAAATTAGTGACACTAAAAACATAACTCTCACATAAGGACATTGCTTTCTTAACCCACCCATAAATCGAATATCCTGATTACCAATAAAGCAATGAATAAAAAATCCAGAACATAAAAATAATAGAGACTTGAAAATAGCATGAATTAAAAGATGAATAAAACAGAGAAATACAGATCCTATAGAAAGAACAAAAAATATAAACCCAAGCTGTCTGAGTGTAGAAAAGGCAATAACCCTTTTCAAATCATTTTCAACACAAGCAGAGAACCCAGATAAAGTTATAGTAACCAAAGAAATAATTATTAAAAAATAAGTATCACAAAATAAAATAAAATAATTAAAACGAATAATTAAATAAAGACCAGAGGTCACAAGAGTAGAAGAGTGAACTAAAGAAGAAACAGGAGTAGGAGCTGACATAGCTAAAGGCAATCAAAAACAAAAGGGAAATTGAGCTCTTTTAGTAAAAGAAGCAAATAAAATTAAATAAACAAACCCAATAAAATCATCATTAAAAAAATAAATATAAAAAATATAATGAAAAGAACCAAAGTTAAAAAAAATTCCCAGACTTAAAATTAAAAATACATCACCAACACGATTTATTAACAAAGTAATCATACCAGAAGTATAAGAAGAAAAATTCTGATAATAAATTACTAAACAATAAGAAACTAAACCAAGTCCATCCCACCCTAAAAGTAAGCAAATCAAATCAGGTATTAAAATAAAGAGAATTATTCTAGAAATAAATATAAACACTAAAAAATAAAACCGAATCAAGTTTAAGTCACCAAATATATAACCTAAACTATAAAAAAGAACACAACCTCTAATAATAAAAACAAAAGATATAAAAAAACAAGAAATTCAATCAAAAAAAAAAATTAAAGACATAGAATAAGAATTAAAAAAAAAAAAAATTCATTCAAAAAAAAAAACTAAATCATACTCATATAAATAAACACAAAAAAAAAAAAAAAAAAAAAAAAAAAAAGAAAAGATTATAACAGAAAAACATAGCATACCCTCAAAAAGATCTTTGATATCACAAATCAAAATTTTAATAAACTAAATATACAAAGTAAAAAAAAAACTCAAATCAAAAACCAAAAAAAATACAGGTAAACAATGTAAAATCAATACAAAATATTCACGTACATAACATGTACTAATCAAAACTAAATCTCTCGAAAATAAACCATGCTGAGTCAAAGAAAAAATCATAATTCTATAACAAGCAGAAAAAAATAAAATAAACAAAAAAAAAAAAAAAGTCTTAAATCTTCATCTTAAAATAGAAACAACTAGACAAATTTCAGAAAATAAATTAAGAGAAGGAGGACATGATATATTCATTACACAAAAGAAAAATCAAAATATTCTTAAAGAAGGCAAGTAATTCAAGAGACCCCTAACAATAAAGAAACTACGTCTACCCAAACGATCATAAACTATACCAATTAAAAAAAAAAGACCAGAAGAAACAAATCCATGAGCAACCATAAAAGAAACCGAACCCACTAATCCTAGGCTAGTTAAAGAAACAAGACCACAGATAACCAATCTTATATGACAAACAGAAGAATAAGCAACTAGAATCTTTATATCTCTCTGAATTATACAAAATATACTAATATACAAGGAACCAAATAAACAAACTCTAACTAAAAAATAACTATAATTAAATAAAAAATAATAAATATACAATGAACAACGAATTAAACCATAACCACCCAACTTAAGCATAATCCCTGCCAAAATTATGGAACAAAAAGTTGGTGACTCAACATGAGCTTTTGGTAATCACAAATGAAATCCAAATAAAGGAAACTTAATTAAAAAAGAAAATAAAATAAAAAACATTAAATAATTAGAATTAATAAAACTATAAAACAAATAATTGAAATAACCTAAAGAATCCTTAAGAAAAAAAATTCTTAATAAAAAAGGTAACGAACCAAAAAGAGTATAAAAAATTAAAAAAAACCCTGCTCCAATACGTTCCGGCTGATACCCCCAACCAAAAATTATTAAAATTAAAGGAACTAAACTGCACTCAAAAAAGAAATAAAAATAAAAAAAATCAACAACAACAAAATCTAGAATTAAAAAAAAAAGTAAAAGATGAAAACAAAAAATAAAAAACTTTGAAAGAGAATCAAGATAATAAACAGAAAATCTTGAAATAAAAACAACAATAAAAATTCAAATTCTAAAACAACAAAATAGATAAGATAACTTATCTAACATAAAATAATAAGAAATAAAACAAAAGTAATCAAAGACATTGTAAAAAATAAAAAAATAAAAGAAAGAAATTAATAAACTTAGAATATAAAAAAATCAATTATTTAAAAAACAATAAAGGATTAAAGAGAAAATAAGAAAAATAAATCCTAACATAAAACTAAACTATCAAGAAAATCACTTCTCGACCTACGAATTAAAAAAACCAATAAGGACAGACCAAGAACCCCCTCACAAACACCAAATACCAGAAAAATAACCAAAAAATAATATTCATATAAAAAAAAACTTATAAAATTAAATAATAAAAAATACAAAAACAACAATAAATACTCCAAAACCAATAAACATAATAAAAAATGCTTACGAACTAAAACCATTATAAATAAAGCAGAAAAATAACCAAATAAACAAATAATCATCATAAGTATATAAACATAAGCTCAGAATAGTTTAAAAAAAACAATGATCTTGTAAATCATAATTTAAGAAAATTATTTGAGCTAAACATCAGTAAAGAAAAAATCATCTTTAGTATCCAAAACTAATATTTTTATTAAAATACTTACTGAATTTCATTAAAATGAATAATTTTAACAAACACAATTACATCAATAATAATAAAACACCCCTTATCAATAGGATCAATACTAATTATTCAAACAGCCTTAATATGTATTAATCAATCAACAACAAGAAAAAGACCATGATATATATACATTTTATTTTTAACAACAATCGGAGGACTAATAGTAATATTCATATATATAGCAAGAATCGCCTCAAATGAAAAGTTTAAACTAAACACCAAAATAATTTTATTGTGAATAATAATAAACGTGATAACAATTATAATAATAAACATCGACTCAACAATAGAAACCATTTACAAAATTACAGAAATAAAATTAGAAACAACAGAAATAATAGAAGAAAAGTCAACATCAAAATTTTTCATAATAAATAAATTAAATATTACAGTAACAATAATATTAATTCTTATTCTAACAATAATTTCAGTAACAAATATCTCAAGAACATTCGAAGGACCTTTAAAAAAATCTTAACTTATGTTTAAACCAATACGTAAATATACTCCCATTAATTCATTTTTAATTGATTTACCAAGACCATCAAATATCTCATTATGATGAAATTTTGGATCCCTTCTGGGAATATGTTTAATAATACAAATCGTTTCAGGACTTTTCCTAGCCATACACTATTCACCAACAATTACACAAGCATTTAATAGAATTATCCACATTGTACGAGAAGTAAATTACGGATGAATAATCCGAAACATTCACGCTAACGGGGCATCACTATTCTTCATTTTGTTATTTTTACACACAGGACGGGGAATATATTATGGATCTTACAAATTAAAGAAAACATGAATTTCAGGGTCAATAATTATAATAACACTAATAGCAACAGCATTTATAGGATATGTATTACCATGAGGACAAATATCATTTTGAGGAGCAACAGTAATTACAAATTTAATCTCAGCTATTCCGTACTCAGGAGAAATAATTGTTCAATGAATCTGAGGGGGATTCGCAGTAGATAATCCAACATTAAATCGATTCTTTACATTCCACTTTATTCTACCATTTATATTAATAGCAATAATTATAATCCACTTAATATTTCTGCATGAATCAGGATCATCAAATCCACTAGGTGTAAAAAACAACATTGATAAAATTCCATTCCACCCATACTTTTCAGTAAAAGATATCATAGGGATAATAGTAGTAATAACAATATTTTCAATTATAATTAATCTAAATCCATTTATAGCTATAGATCCTGAAAACTTTACCCCAGCCAACCCAATATCTACCCCCCCACACATTCAACCAGAATGATACTTCTTATTTGCATACGCAATTTTACGATCAATTCCTAGAAAGCTAGGAGGAGTAGTGGCATTAATAATATCGATCTTAATTATTACAACAATACCATTCTCAATAAAAAATAAATTCCAGACTAACTCATTTTATCCAATAAATAAATTCATATTCTGAATTATAGTAAATACAATAACTTTACTAACATGAATTGGAGCACGACCCGTAGAAGAACCCTTCATTATCACAGGACAAATATTAACAATAGTATACTTCTCATTCTTTATCATAAGACCAATTTCAATAAAAATTTGAGATAAAATAAGAAGAATAAAGTAAGTTAATAAGCTTTAAGCAATATAACTTGAAATTATAAGAAAGTAAAAAATACTATTAACTTAAAAAATACATTACCTTAAAATAATGAAAAACAAGAAACCCTTTAAGCAAATAAAAACAAAAATATAATTAAGAACCACCGGCAAATAACTTTTTCAACAAAGATACATTAACTTATCATATCGATAACGAGGAAAAGAACCACGAACCCAAACAAAAAAATAAATAATAAATAAAACCCTAAAAAAGAAAAAAAAACTTATACAATCACCACCAAAGAATAAAAGACAAGAAAAAAAACTTATAAACAATATATTTCTATACTCAGATAAAAAAAATAAAGAAAAACTAAAAGATCTATATTCAACATTAAATCCAGAAACCAACTCAGACTCACCCTCAGAAAAATCAAAAGGAGAACGATTTGTCTCAGCTAAAACACAAGAAAGAAAGATAAAAAATAAAGGAAAAGAAAAAAAAAAAAATCAAACATCAGACTGAAAATAATAAAAATCAATCAAATTAAAAGATTCACAATGAATAATTAAACAAAAAATAATCAAAAAAAAGACAACTTCATAAGAAATACTTTGAGAGATTCTACGTATACAACCCAATAAAGAATATATAGAATTAGAACACCAACCAGCAACCATGATAACATAAACACCAACACCAGAACAACACAAAAAAAAAAATAAACCATAAATAAACCCAACATAATTAAATCTAAAAGGAAATAATAATCAAAATAAAAGAGAAATAACTAAACCTAAAATAGGAACAAAAAAATAAATCAAATAATTACCAAAACTAATAAAATAAAATTCCCTTCTAAACAACCTCAAGGCATCAGAAAAAGGCTGAAATAAACCTAAAAAACCTACCCTATTAGGACCCCTACGAAACTGAATATAACCCAAAATCCTACGCTCAAAAAGAGTAAAGAAAGCCACAGATAATAAAATAAATAAAACTAAAAAGAAAGTTCTAAGAAAAAACATATACTAACTGTAAAAATACATAATTAAATTCTAAATCTAAAGCACTTAAATCTGCCAAATTAGCAAATAAAATATTACACTTCTAAAAATCCTTTCGTACCAATTAGAGTAAAATTAAAGAAGATAGAAACCAACCTGGCTCACGCCGGCTTGAACTCAGATCATGTAAAATTTTAAAGGTCGAACAGACCCTAAATTGTGAAACCTGCCTCACAAAAATTTTTAATCCAACATCGAGGTCGCAAACAATTCTATCAATGTGAACTCTCCAGAATTATAACGCTGTTATCCCTAAGGTATCTTAATCTTATAATCAAAAAAAAGGATCAAAATAACATAAATAAATGTAAGAAAAAAATAAAGATTAAAATTTTATTTACCACCCCAGCAAAATTTGTCACCAATAAAAATTAAAAATAAACTATAAAAAATAAAAATGGAAAAAAAATAAAGATCTATAGGGTCTTATCGTCCCTCTTCAACAATTTAGCTTTTTTACTAAAAAATAAAATTCAAATAAAATCTAAATAATAAAGTAAATTTCTCGTCCGACCATTCATTCTAGACCTCAATTAAAAGACTAATTATTATGCTACCTTAGCACAGTCAAAATACTGCGGCTATTTATAATACATTGAGCAGGTCAAACCTCCAATAAAATCTGGAAGACATGTTTTTGATAAACAGGCGGAAAAACTTTTTGCCTAGTTCATAATAAAGATTTTTAAATCTACTAATATAATCATTTTTAAATATTAAAAAGTTTCATAAAAACCCAGTAAAAAAATAAATAAAAAAAAATAAAATAATTAATCTTCAACGAACTTAAAATGAAGGAAGACTTCAATCCAACAAAAAAAAAAATAAATAAAATTATATACAAAAAAAGAGCTTATCCACCTAGATTTAAGAATTAAAAATGAATTAAAATAATAAAAAAACAAATAAAAATCCCTGATTGAATCAGATTCCTGGGTAACCAGATATAAAAAAAAACGAATTTCATTTCAAAACAACTTAAATCTTTTAAATAATTATTCAACACTAAACTAAAGATTAAAGTAGATCTTAAGTTTTCGGGAATTTAAAATAAATTAAATAAATTAATTAACCCTGATACAAAAGGTACTTAAAAAATTAATTATTCTAAAATAAAATTTAATTATCCCTCACAGTACAATTAACTAAATTAAACAAAATCAAATAAAAAAAATAAAAAGACAAATAAAAAGTTTTTCAAAAAAAAAAAAAAAAAAAAAAAAAAAAAACCTATCAGACTTAGCTGGTTAAAAGCAAATTGCTTATTGTAAGTAAACAAGTGTATTAAATCTGTTTCTAGATACACCTTCCGGTACATCTACTTTGTTACGACTTATCTCACTATATGAGAGTGACGGGCGATATGTACATAATTAAGAGCCAAATTCATAAAATTAAATAAAAAAAATTACTATTAAATCCAAATTCAAAAAATATAAAAAACAATAAATCATCCCCAAACAAATATAAAAGTAACCCATAATAACCCCATCATAACTGCATCTTGACCTAACATAATTCTAAAAAAAGAAAAAGAAAATAAATTTTCATCACACTCAACGACAGCGATATACAAGACAGAGAAGGTAAGAAAAATCGTGGACTATCATTTAAATTACAGGTTCCTCTAAAAAGATTTAAAAACCGCCAGATCCATTAAATTTCAATCATTAAAATATACTACCTTAGAAAAAAAAAATTAATTTTGAATAACAGGGTATCTAATCCTGGTTTAAACCCAAATCTATTTAGAATTAATTATATTTTAAAATATATAGATTTCACCCAAATAAAAAATTATAAAAACAAAAAACTAAAATCTAAATAAATTAACTTTAACTTGATGTATAACCGCAAATGCTGGCACAACATTTTTTAGTTATAAAAAGTATAACCTAAATTAAATTAATAACATACAAAGAACTGAGCACTGAAAATAAAGAATAAATCATTAAGAATAAAATAACTAACAAAAATTTACATGCATTTTAAACTTATAGCCAAATAAAAAAACAAAAATCAAATTTAAATAAAACTTAAAAAAAAGGGATCTAAAACAATAAATATAAGATCAAAATAACCTTTTTTCATCACTAAAAAGAGGATTTCTTCATCAGGAAAAGCTGATGTACACCCCTTACATCAACTTAATCAAGGATTAATAAAGAATTAGACAAGACCAAAAGAAATCAATAATTAACCTTGCAGTATACAAATATCGGGAAAAGAAAGCCCGTATGAAAATATTTGAAGCACACCCCTACCTCAAATTTAAACGAATCTAATCAAAATTAAAAAAAAAGGGTTCAAAACTCAATAAATTTAAGTCAAAATCCTAAAATTATAGCATTATTTCATCCAAAAAATGGACAAATAAGCAAATGTTAAATCAAATTTACTAACAATTTTTTTCATCTATTTTCAATTCAAAGAAATTTATTTTTATAGCTCTATAATAATAAATTTATTTATAGAGGGTCTTTAATTAATTTAAAACCTAACATAGTAATATTTATTTAAATAATAAATATTAAACCCCCAGTTAACCCATGAGGTTTTTTTTTTTTTTTTTTTTTTTAATATTTATATTTTTTAACATAGAACCTATATTAATATAATTATCTATGTTAGGTTTGTTTAAATTAAATAATTATAAATATTGTACTTAAATTCATATTAAAAACATAATTGATTTAAATTAAATATTTTTTTATAATGATAGGGTCATATAATGATTATCTTATTTAGAATAATTTTTATTTAATTTATTTATATATTTGAATGCATTTAATTAAATAATTTATTTTATATGATTATCTTTACAAAAACTATTTTACATTAGTATATTGATAAACTATTAATGCTAGTTATTAATGAAAGGGTTAAATTTAATGTAAAATTAACTATAATTAAATGTATATTATTATTGAATAGTTATAATAAATTCATATATTATATTACTTCTTAATTTAAATTTAAAGTATACATTATATATTGTAATATTATATAATAAATTTTTTATATAATATCGTTATTATATTAAATTCTTATTTTATAATAATATAATTATTAAAGGTTGAAATAATTATAATTATATATATATCTTATTATATATAATATATATATTATAATATAGTTATCTTTTTTTTTCTTTAGTAACATAATAATTATGTAGTTGTATGATATTATATAAATATCTTATTATAACGGAAAAATTTTTACCTGAAATTTTCACTCAAAAAAAAAAAATGCAAAAAAATGCAAAAAAAATGCAAAAAAATGCAAAAAAAATGCAAAAAAATGCAAAAAAAATGCAAAAAAATGCAAAAAAAATGCAAAAAAATGCAAAAAAAATGCAAAAAAATGCAAAAAAATGCAAAAAAATGCAAAAAAAATGCAAAAAAATGCAAAAAAAATGCAAAAAAATGCAAAAAAAATGCAAAAAAATGCAAAAAAAATGCAAAAAAATGCAAAAAAAATGCAAAAAAATGCAAAAAAAATGCAAAAAAATGCAAAAAAAATGCAAAAAAATGCAAAAAAAATGCAAAAAAATGCAAAAAAATGCAAAAAAATGCAAAAAAAATGCAAAAAAATGCAAAAAAAATGCAAAAAAATGCAAAAAAAATGCAAAAAAATGCAAAAAAATGCAAAAAAAATGCAAAAAAATGCAAAAAAAATGCAAAAAAATGCAAAAAAATGCAAAAAAAATGCAAAAAAATGCAAAAAAAATGCAAAAAAATGCAAAAAAATGCAAAAAAAATGCAAAAAAATGCAAAAAAATGCAAAAAAAATGCAAAAAAATGCAAAAAAAATGCAAAAAAATGCAAAAAAAATGCAAAAAAATGAAAAAAAATGCAAAAAAATGCAAAAAAAATAATAAATAACAAAAAAAGATCAAAGTACCAATAACAAAAAAAAAATATAAAAAAAAAAAAAAAAAAGGAAAAAAAAACATGCGAAATCATATACAAAAAA